AGCTATTTTGCTTCAATCTACCCTATGCAAAACAAAAATTGAAGATTTAGTTACGATTGGAAATAGACTTTTCTATCTTTATCCATGGATCCCTTACTTATACTTATTCAATTGGAAAGATTGATCTAATTCCAAATTCACAAAAATTATGTTTCGTAATTTCATAATCCAAATTTGAAATTTCTAATTGACCCTTGGATACAAATCACGAGAATGGATATTCTTCCTCGAATCTTTCATTTAGAGGTAAAGGATTCAAATGAAATCCTTTTAAGAAATAAAGTTTTTGATCAGAATATGAATGAAACTGAAGAACCCCTTAACTATTAAGAGGATTAATAGAACGAATCGCACTTTTACCACTAAACTATACCCGCTACAATACGATTATTGTATAGAAATGGGACTTTTGTCGAACAAGGGAATCGGACGTAATCAATATAGGACAGAAATAAAAAAAAATCATGAAATGCAAATTAGAGCTTAGAGTATTGACGTGTTTGTTAGGAGTCCTAATGAAATTAGGAAAAGAGGACTTATTTTGTTTAAAAATAAAAAACGAAATTGAATAACTAAATAAAATAACAAATTTGGTTCTTGAAGGAGTTTTGACAGATACGGCTCGACAAAACAATTTAAGCCCTAACATAAAATGCATTGTGCAAAAAAAATACGTCGTTCTGTTTTTCCCTTTTTTCGAGTATCCAGCAAAAGTAAATTAAATAAAAAAAAAGAAGAAGAAACAAAAGAATAATAAAGAATAAGAAATGACACTTTGATTCCATCTAAATCATTTTTTTTATGATTTGGCGGTATGGTTCATTGGAACAAAAAAGGCCCGGCTGGGTACTGACCAGACCAGGCCGTGAAAATAAAAAAAAAGGGCCTTTTGTAATTTTGTAAAGAGATATTCTTTATTTTTTTCTATTTTGATTCGAGATATCTCTTTCGAGGCCATTCTTTATTTTCATTTTTCATTTTATAGAAATAAAAAATGGAATTCCCGATAAAAGTTGTATCCATCTGTATAATACAATACAAAATACAATAAAAAAATATAGAAGCTATATAATAAAGTTAAAGTAAAGAAGGGCCTTTTTTTCAAGCATTATCTTTTGTGTAATGTAACATAGTAATTATTATTATTTTTTTTTTTCAATTAGGAGAGATGGCTGAGTGGATTAAAGCGTCGGATTGCTAATCCGTTGTACGAGCTATTCGTACCGAGGGTTCGAATCCCTCTCTTTCCGTTTCCGTCGCTGACTGGGTATCTTTCAAATTCGAATTTAGCGAACCCTTTTGTTTTTTTTTTATTTGACTAGTTAAAGATGTAGAATAGATAAAATCAAATCCTAAAAACATTTCTAAGAATAAAGTAAAGAAAAATTTCTTATTTTTTAGTCTTCACGTCCAGGATTACGCCCTGGATCATTAGATAGGAACCCGAAGATGAAGAGAGAAACAAAGAATATAACTATGGTGTAAACAAAGAGTTTGAGAGTAAGCATTACACAATCTCCAAATTTTTTTGGGGGGGGGGGGAGAGAATAGATTCTCTATTTTTATACTACATATCCTATTTTGACACCAAGAAATGAAACGGTTTTTCAAGTTGATAGAAATACAAAAGAGTTTTTATTTTTCGAAATTAACACAATTCGACTTCGATATTGTGGCGGACTCTAATAGGGTCTTTCAGTGAAAAAAAAAAAGGGGGTCAGAATCGTGAAATGGGGAAATCTAAATTTATCGTGTCTGCCCAAGAATTTTACTGTTTTACTTGAGGGTTCATTCAAATTGGAAGACTCATCTGGTCTTATCAATTGTTAGAATTTTTTTTTCTCGAGCTTGAATAAATCATGAATTTTTCTCGGACACGATTAACGATCTTATCGAAAACTTACAGCAGCTTGCCAAACAAAGGCTAAGAGAAAAAAGAGAAGAGGTATTACTGGCATAACATCTACAATTGGATTCAAAAAAGCGTACGCCTCGGGTAATTTGCCGAATAAAAAACTACTCGAATAAAGGGCAGAATTAAGAAAGATATAGATCAAACTAAAGGTATTAAGCATAACAAACATTTTGTTCTTGGAGATAATTGTATTTTGATTGAGTTAAAAATATGTTATTGATATAAGCTAAAAATGACGAAAAGAAAGTAAGGTAGACAAAAAAAAATACTTCTTTGAACCGAACCAATCAAAACAAAAATCCTTCAATTCTCACAAGAGAATAGAAGAAATCATACTTTCATACAATATCTTAATTGAATTCTATGTAATGATCAATAAATGGAGTTTAATTCTGCATCTACTTGTGTCAAAATCTTAAAAAAAAGAATCTACTTTATTCCGTAGAGATTTGGCCGGGAATTGACGAACAACCAATATTAGTGTTTATTAGTATCGAATAGAAAAGAAATTCAAATGGGGCGTGGCCAAGCGGTAAGGCAACGGGTTTTGGTCCCGCTATTCGGAGGTTCGAATCCTTCCGTCCCAGAGCGACCTCTTATATATATCCGAATATCAGACTCCAAATTACTTTTTTGAGCAACCTCTCTTTCAGAGTATAATTTTTTTAAGAGTCTAATTTTTGATAAAATGGACTTCTTGTTTCGAATTTTCAAAACTCTTCTCTGAATAAGATGTTTTTTCATAAATTGAATCGAGTTCAAATAATACGAAAATAAAACGGAATCCATTTGTGATCCAAGTAAGATGGCAACATAGATCACAAGAGTTTGAATTCCAAAAAAGTCGGATGGGCCCTCCCCCTCCCTTTCACTTTGATATGTAAGTGAGTGGCTTAAAAAATCCTTACATACCCTACCTCCGTGAATTTGCAAGGATACATTCTAAATCGAAATGCGAAAACCTCTATCTTTCTCTCTATCTTTCTTATATTTTTTTTTTAATAAGACAGCCCCGATTTTTTATTTCATTTCTTGAAATCTAAACAAGAGGGTATTCGTGGTACTGTTTGAATTCAATCAATGGAATTAAGTTTCTAAGACCGGTTTAGGGGAAAAGAGCAATTATAGTAAAGAATGATGTAATCTGGACCCTTTTGTCTTTTTATCTATACAAAAGAGTCTAGCCTCCCGTATCAAATAGGATCCTATTTTTATTTATGATTAATCATCCCCCAGAATGAATTGGGAGTGGGGTCCATACGAGTTAGTGAGCAATGTAAGATCTCATAATCAATCGAGTTTCATATGGGTGAATTTTCTTTGAGCTGGAGGTATTTGATGTTTTGCTCTAATTAATAATTGGAAATGTATTTAATCATAATTAATAATTGAGACGGGGTCCATTCATATATCTTCATCCTCTATATTTACTTTTTACTTTATTTTCTTTTTATTTTTATTCGTGTTCTTTTTTGTTTTATTTAGAAATAAAAAGAAATATTGCATTCATGCAATAAAATTAAAATAGAGGGTGAAATTAAATTCTTACTGAGGCTTCTTCCTCATAAATTAACTAACTATTCCTTTCATATCGAAGGAAAAAGGACTGGGTATTGACCGAAGCAATGACTATTCATGATTCCATAATTGAATCAATTACATACCGGTTCAAAACTAGAAAAATGTTATGGTAAAACTTCGTTTGAAACGATGTGGTAGAAAGCAACGTGCGACTTGAAGGACACGATCCGCTGTGGATTTTTTTTTATCCGCCATTTTAGATTGTAGATTATCTAGAAATGAATGGGCTCTTGGCTCGACATACTTTGTTCTGTTCTACTAGAATTCTCGTTTTTTGTTGGGGTGTAGTGTAAATAGGACATGATGGAGCTTGAGTAGAAAGTATTTGTTCATTTCGCAGGGGCAAGGATCTAGGGTTAATACCAATCAATAAGTTGTAACAAACTTCGTAAGTATATTTTCGATATATAAATCGAAAGAATCCGATTCGAGCAATTTTGAAATCCAAAACGACAATTTGTTGGAATTGGTAAAACTCTTTCGATGAAAAGTGTATCATGCAGGAATCAATTGTTCGTATGATTCTTTGATAGAAAAAAATCGCAAAAAGGGGTGTGTTGCCGCCATTTTTGAAAACGAAAGATCACCGAAGTAATGTCTAAACCCAATGATTCAAGGCAAAGATAAAAAGGATCCTGTAACAAGGAAATACCGTTTCAATTGTCTCAACAATTAGATCAGAATGGGAATTAAGAATCAAAAAATTGATTCGAAACGAGACAAAAAAAAGGGGTTAGAGACCACTCAAAAAAAGAAATCCCTAAAGATTTTCTTTTGGGCTATTTAAAAGTTATCCAACTTGAGTTATGAGAGTACGAATGCTTTTTTTTTTCGAAAAAGAAGGACTTAAATCACACAATTTCTAATCATTTTTTCTCGAGCCGTACGAGGAGAAAACTTCTTATACGTTTCTAGGGGGGGTATTGTTCATCTACATCTATCCCAATGAGCTGTTTATCGAATCGTTGCAATCGATGCTCGATCCCGAAGAGAGGGAAGAGATCTTCGGAAAGTGGGTTTTTATGATCCGATAAATAATCAAACCCATTTAAATCTTCCTGCTATTTTAGATTTCCTTGACAAGGGCGCTCAACCTACAGGAACGGTTCATGATATTTCAAAGAAGGCTGGGGTTTTTAAGGAACTTCATCTTAATTAAACGAAATTGCATCGAGGGTATAGAATAAAAAAAGAGGGTGTGGATGACTCCTATATAGTTTTGTATAACTTTTTCTTTACTACTCCCCCCTTTTTTATTCTATTCATACCCACTTTTTATTCCTATTTAATATTGCTCCCATAAAGTATCATGTTCTGTAAGTATAAGGACAAAAAAAATAAGCAGAAGAACAAAAATCAATTTTATTGCTAGAATTTTATTGATATAAGCTGCATATAAAAAAGATCAAATGAATACAACGAACTAATTTGATCGAGAAATCGAAAATTTACATTACTTGCAATCGAAACGGGGCGTTTTATAGTTTGTCGTTGTAAATCTATTAACAAATCACAAAACAAGGGATTCAACTTGTTTATTTTACTTATATTGATTGATTGAATCAATGTCAACCCGAGATTTCTTTTTTTTTTATTCTTTCAGCTATAGCTATGTATCCATTTGTATTTATGTATAGTAAATATGTAGTGCAAATCTAACGCAAGTTCTTTCTTTTTCTTTTCGATTTTTTTTTTTAAAGCATTTCGAAATTATTTCTTTTCTATATTATTTATTTATTTCATTTTCTAATTTTTTATTATTTTAATTAAATTAATAAATGCATTCTTTTTGTTTTCGCTATTTTATTTTTTTAGATTCTTTTCTTAACATTAATATTCAACATTCACCGTCATATTGACAACAGCGTATCGAACAACTATAATTCGATCGTGGATAAGGATAAACGGATCCATTTATCTCCGTACCTATTTATCTCCGTAACAGAGGGTTGGTTTTTTTCTTTACTTCATTAAAAATTAAAGTAATGGGTTCGCTGGATTCGCTGTTATACAAGAAGTTTTTTTTTTATGTTCCCAATCGATTCTAAATTTTGTTAGTCGATTTCTTGCTAATTTAATATTTTGATTCCGTTGTGCAATTTCATTTCTTTTCTTTTATTTCTTTTTTATTCCGATTGTATCCACCCATTCGAATTATTCGGGTTGCTAACTCAACGGTAGAGTACTCGGCTTTTAAGTGCGGCTAGCATCTTTTACACATTTATATGAAACAAAGGATTCGTCCATACCATTGGGAGAGTTTGTAAGACCACGACTGATCCTGAAAGGAATGAATGGAAAAACCAGCATGTCGTATCAATGGAAAATTTTGAGAATACTTTATTCTGATTCAATGGCTTCAAAACGGGGTTTGAATTGTTGGCGCAGAACAAAAAATGGAATTCAAAGTTGGGTCGAGTGAATAAATGGATAGAGCCTTATGGTTCCAATTCTCGGGAAATAAAAAGGAACGAGCTTCTCTTCTGAATTGAATTTGAATAATTCCCCGATCTAATTAAACGTTAAAAAGATATTAGTTCCTAATGCGGGGAAGGGGTTTTCCGTGAGTCGATTAGCGATTTTTTTAATGAGTCCTAACTATGAGTTTGTCCCTATTATGGGTTGGAGATGAATGTGTAGAAGAAGCAGTATATTGATAAAGATATTTTGTTTTCCAAAATCAAAAGCGCGGTTGGATTGCAAAAATAAAGGATTTCTAACCACCTATTTATACTATAACAAACATAAACCAATTCAAAAATGAGAAAATCGAGAATCCGGTAATGAGTTTACCCGTTTCCAAGGTATCCATTTTTTTTACTACAATACTTTGTTTTGACTGTATCGCACTATGTATCATTTGATAATCCAATAAATACCTTACCTTTTGTTGCAATCTAATTTCAAATGAAAGAATATCAAATCCATTTAGAACTAGATAGATCTCAGCAACACAACTTCCTATACCCACTGCTTTTTCGAGAGTATATTTATGCACTTGCTCATGATCACGGTTTAAATAGATCGACGATTCCGTTGGAAAATGGGGGTTATGACAATAAATCTAGTTCACTCCGTGTGAAACGTTTAATTAGTCGGACGTATCAACGGATTCATTTGAGTATTTATTCTAAGGATTCTAATCCAAATCACTTTATTGGACACAACAATAAATTTTATTCGCAAATGATATCGGAGGGATTTTCAGTCATTGTGGAAATTCCATTTTCCCTACGATTAGTAGCTTTCTTAGAAGGGAAAGAAAAAGAAATGGCGAAATCTCATAATTTCCAATCAATTCATTCAATATTTCCTTTTTTCGAGAACAATTTCTCACATTTACACTATGTCTTAGATGTACTAATACCCTACCCCATTCGCCCGGAAATCTTGGTTCGAACCTTTCGCTATTGGGTAAAAGATGCCTCTTCTTTACATTTATTGCGATTCTTTCTTCATGAGTATTTTAATTTGAATAGTCTTATTACTCCAAAGAAATCAAATTCCATTTTTTCAACAAGTAATCCAAGATTTTTCTTGTTCCTATATAATTCTCATGTATATGAATATGAATCAATCTTCTTTTTTCTCCGTAACCAATCTTCTCATTTACGATCAACATCTTCAGGACTCCTTTTTGAGCGAATTTCTTTTTATGGAAAAGTAGAAGATCTTGTCCAAGTCTTTGTTAATGATTTTCAGGACTACTTATGGTTGTTCAAGCATCCTATCATGCATTATGTTAGATATCAAGGAAAATCCGTTCTGGCTTCAAAAGATATGCCTCTTCTGATGAATAAATGGAAATATTACCTTGTCAATTTATGGCAATGGCATTTTCACGTGTGGTCTCAACCCGGAAGGATTCATATAAACCACTTATACAAAGATTATATCGACTTTCTGGGCTATCTTTCCAGGGGGCGACTAAATACTTTGGTGGTGCGGAGTCAAATGCTAGAAAATGCATTTTTAATCGATAATGCTATGAAGCAGTTCGAGAC